ATGTGTGACACGTTTATAAAAAAAAAACCGTTTATAGCGACTCATTTATTAAGAAAAATTAATAAGCTTACCAAAAAGTCGGAAAAAGAAACAATATTAACTTGGTCACGAGCATCTACCATTATACCCATAATGATAGGCTATACTATTTCTATCTATAATGGAAAGGGACATTTGCCAATTTATATAACAGATCGTATGGTAGGTCACAAATTGGGAGAATTTGCACCTACTCTAAATTTCAGGGGACATGAAAAAAATGATAATAGATCTCGCCGTTAATTTTAAATATATATAATATATTTAATTTTAATATATTTATCGTTCATATAATTTAGTAGGAGGTGAACTATGATAACAAAGAGAGAGGAAAAGTCAAATACAAAAACATACGCTTTAAGTCAACATATATGTAGTATGTCTGCTCATAAAGCACGAAGAGTAATTAATCAGATTCGTGGGCGTTCTTACGAAGAAATAATTAGCATATTAGAACTAATGCCTTATCGAACCTGTAATCCCATTTTAAAATTAGTTTATTCCGCAGCAGCGAACGCTAGTCATAATATGGGTTTTAACAAAAAAACTTTAGTTATTAGTAAAACTGAAGTTAACAAAAGTACTACCATGAAAAAATCAAAAGCCCAGGCTCGAGGACGTAATTATTTAATAAAAAGTCCAACTTGTCATATAACTATTGTATTAAAAGATATATCTTTATCTGAATATGCGGAATACATCATATGGTTCAACAAAACCGGATGCATCTCTAAAAATAAGTATACAGATATGACGTATAGTGGAGATGTATGGGGCAAAAAATAAATCCACTTCTTTTCAGACTTGGTACAACCCAAAATCACCGTTCCCTTTGGTTTGCCCAACCAAAAGATTATTCTTACGGTTTACAAGAAGATCAAAAAATACGGGATTTTATCAAGAATTATGTACAAACAAATATGCGAATATCCTCCCAAGTAGACGGTATTGCGCGTATAAAGATTCAAAAACGAGTCGATTTGGTTCAGGTTATAATCTATATGGGATTCCCAAAGTTATTAATAGGAGATAAATTGAGAGGACTTGAAGACTTACAAATGAACGTACAAAAAGAATTGAATTATATGACAAAAAAGCTTAACATTACTATTAAAAAAATAGCAAAACCTTATGGTTACCCTAATATTCTTGCAGAATTTATAACCGACCAATTAAAAAATAGAGTCTCATTTCGCAAAGCAATTAAAAAAGCTATTGAATTAACCAAACAGGCAAATACAAAGGGAATTCAAATACAAATTGCAGGCCGGATCGACGGAAAAGAAATAGCACATGTCGAATGGATCAGAGATGGTAAAGTTCCTCTACAAACCATTCGGTCTAAAATTGATTATTGTTCCTATCCAACTCGAACTATCTATGGTATATTAGGCATCAAAATTTGGATATTTAGAAACGAGGAATAATAAGACTATACTTGTCTATCTGTTAGTAATGGAAAAAAATAAAAATTATAATTTTATAGGATTAAATAAAAATTTAATTAACTATCCATTTGATCTATATGCTTAGTGTGTGACTCGTTGATTTTATTTAGGGTTCGAATTCAAAAATAAAATGGACCAAGCTTGTAATATGAACTAATAACTATAGAACAGAACTAATAAAAAATCTCGTATTATCTGAACTCCAAAAAAGTCAAGATATGATATATGGATTATATCGTTGTAGCAACTAAAATACTTTTTGCATAAACAAAAGAAAGATTATGATTTAATAAATTCAGACCTAACCATTAATATAAATTTAGAGACGGGCGGAACCCGTGAATACAAATTTTGTTGAACATAAGATTCATTGGGCGGGATGGCGGAACAAACGGTCAAGTATGCTGAGAAGTCATGAACTGTCTTTAAGACTGAACTAGATATTATAAAGAGTAAATATTCGCCCGCACATGAAATCGAAAAAACTACCAATATTTTGTTAATTATTCATTAAATACGTGTAGTAAAAATGAATAATTTTTGAACACCTTTTTTCATTCGCGAGGAGCTGTATGAGAATAAACTCTCATGTACGGTTCTGTAGTAGAGAAGAAACAATCATCAACTATAACCCCCCAAACACCAAATTCCGTAAACAACATAGAGGAAGAATGATGGGAATATCTTATCTAGGCAATCGTATTTGTTTTGGTAAATATGCTCTTCAGGCACTTGAACCCGCTTGGATCACATCTAGTCAAATATAAGCAGAAGCGGGATGCCGAGCAATGTCACGAAACACACGCCGAGGTGGAAAGGTCTGGGTACGTATATTTCCAGACAAACCAATTACAGTAAAACCAATACTTTATGAAATGGGCAAAGCGGCGTCCAAAATGCCTATACAAACTAAATTCATTATTTCACGATAGAAATGTATAACTAAAAAATGCTTTGATTGCAATAGGAGATTCTAAAAATTATGATTCAACCTCATACCCATTTAACTGTAGCAGATAATAGCGGAGCTCGAGAGTTGATGTGTATTCGAATCCTAGGAACTAGCAATCGCCGGTATGCTCAGATTGGTGACATTATTCTTGCTGTGATCAAAGACACAATACCCAATATGCCCTTAAAAAGATCAGAAGTGGTCAGGGCTGTAATTGTCCGTACTTGTAAAGAACTCAAACGCGAAAATGGTATAATAATACGAAATGATGATAATGCTGCGGTTGTCATTGATCCAGAAGGAAATCCAAAAGGAACTCGAGTTTTTGGTGGAATTGCCAGGGAATTGAGACATTTAAATTTTACTAAAATAATATCATTAGCCCCCGAGGTATTATAATTTATAGTCGGATATTTGAATGAAATAAATTCATTAGTTAATTTTATTTCACGTATATGCCTTTATTTCATATTTTTTAAACATATTTAAAAACGAAAAAAAGAAATAAAAACATGTTGATTATATAAAACTTCGGAGTATTTGTTCATCGTGGGTAAAGGCACTAGTACTGATACAATAACCTCTATACGAAATGCTGACATGAATAAAAAAGTAACGGTTCGAATAGCATCGACTAACATCGCCGAAAACTTTGTTAAAATACTTTTACGAGAAGGTTTTATCGAAAACGTGAAAAAGCATGAGGAAAGCAACCAAGATTTTTTGATTTCAACCCTACGACATCGAAAGAGTAGGCAAAAACCATATAGAAGAAATTTTTTGAATTTAAAACAAATTAGCCGTCCCGGTTTACGAATATATTCAAACTATCAACGAATTCCTAGAATTTTAAGTGGTATGGGTATTGTAATTCTTTCTACCTCGAGAGGTATAATGACAGACCGAGAAGCTCGATTCGAAGAAATCGGCGGAGAAATTATGTATTATATATGGTAATTATTTCTGATATCCGAATTGGATAAAAAACTTTTTGTGAAAAAAAACGAAAACGAGTTGTTAGTTGTCTAATATCACTACTACTTTATACTTAATAATTCAATGAGTTTTACTTGGAAATGAAAGAACAAAAATGGACTCATGAAGGTTTAATTATTGAATTACTTCCCACAGGAAGGATCCGACGTAATTTTATACGTATACTTGCATGATTTCACCAAAGAACGCATAATCTATAACAAAGATTTAAAGGATTAGATCCTTTTTTCAATTTTTCCCTTTCGTGAAAACACAATTTTAGGTTATAAATTGAAAATATATATTATATTAGATATAAAATAAATAAATTTCGTCCAACCAAAAAACAGATTCAAAATCAAAGTAAGTAAGGAATTCCAAATATGAAAATAAGAGCCTCGGTTCGTAAAATTTGTGAAAAATGTCGATTGATCCGAAAGCGACGACGAATTCTAGTAATTTGTTTCAACCCGAAACATAAACAAAGACAGGGATAACCTTTATAAAAAAAAATATTGAAAAGACCCGATATCCAAATTATAATAAATAATAGAATAAAAAAAAAATAATAATAAAAAAAAACACCCTTAATTTTAACATGAAATGGATATATCCATATATCTCTTGCCAACTCATATTTATGAAATGATACAAAATATGGTAAAACCTATATCAAGAATCGGTTCACGTAGGAATGGACGTATTGGTTTATCTAAGAATGCACCTAGAATACAAAAGGGAGTTATTCACGTTCAAGCAAGTTTCAACAATACCATTATAACCGTTACAGATGGACGAGGTCTGGTAATTTCGTGGTCCTCCGCCGGTACTTGTGGATTCAAGGGTCCAACAAGAGGGACACCATTTGCTGCGCAAACCGCAGCAGAAAACGTCATTAATACTGTAGTGGAACGAGGTATGAAAGGCGCAGAAGTCATGATAAAGGGCCCCGGTCTCGGCAGAGATGCAGCATTACGAGCTATTCGTAGAAGTGGTATGCTATTAAGTTTTGTACGCGATGTAACCCCCATGCCACACAATGGCTGTCGGCCTCCTAAAAAAAGACGTGTGTAAAAATAAACATTGAAAAGAATTCAAGAGAAATAAACGATTCAATGATCGGAGCAACCAATATTACTATGGTTATAGAGAAAGTAACAGTAGCCGCTCGGACATTACAGTGGAAATGTGTTGAATCAAAAGTAGACAATAAGCGTTTTTATTATGGCCGTTTTGTTCTGTCTCCACTTATGAAAGGGCAAGCCGATACAATAGGCATTACGATGCGAAGAGCTTTGCTTGGAGAAATAGACGGAACGTGTATCACACGTGCAAAATCTGAGAAAATACCACACGAATATTCTACCGTAGTAGGTATTCAAGAGTCAGTACATGAAATTTTAATGAATTTAAAAGAGATTGTATTGAGAAGTAATTTGTATGGAACTTGGGACGCATATATTTGTGCCAGGGGCCCGAGGTATGTAACTGCCCAAGATATCATTTCACCGCCTTTTGTGAAAATCATTGATAATACACAGTATATAGCTAGTTTGACAGAACCCATTGATTTTTGTATTGGATTACAAATCGAGCGGAATCGTAGATACCGTATAAAAACGTTAAATAATTTTCAAGACGGAAATTATCCTATAGATGCGGTATTCATGCCCGTTCAAAATGTGAATCATAGCATTCATTCCTATGGGAATGAAAAACAAGAGATACTTTTTATCGAAATCTGGACAAATGGCAGTTTAACTCCGAAAGAAGCACTTCATGAAGCTTCTCGAAACTTAGTTGATTTATTTATACCTTTTCTACATGTGGAAGAACAAAACTTATATTTAGAAGACAATAAATACAAAATGACTTTACCTCTTTTTACCCTTAACGATAAATTCACTAAACTAAAGATAAATAAAGAAAAAATAACATTGAAATATATTTATATTGACCAATTAGAATTGCCCCCCAGGATCTATAATTACCTTAAAAGTGCAAATATACATACATTGTTGGATTTTTTGAATAAAAGTCAAGAAGATCTTATGAAAATAGAGCATTTTCGACTAGCAGATGTAAAACCTATATGGGATATTCTAGAAAAGCATTCCGAACTTGGTTTTCCAAAAAATAGATTTTAAATCTATTTTTATCTTTTAAATTATAAAACTACAAAGGGTGTTTTGAACCTTTAGTATTTAATTTAGTATAATCCATATATTTGAAATAGATACTGAATCTAATTGAACAAATGTATCTAGGGAAAAACTTCAGTTTGAAACAGTTATTCCCTAGATACACACATTATATAATAATATATAATCTTTTTTTTTACAATTTAATTAATTTCAAAAAGACCTAACGTTAAGGATTTATAAATAGGGAGTGTTGCCCCAATGCCCAACCAAAGGGCTGTTGTGGTACCGATCAAAAATATGGGTGTCGCTATTGGACGACGAAATGGATTTTGGAATTTATTAATATTTTCCAAAAAGGGTACTATTAATAATCCCACGGGTACTGAAATCATTAAAAGAACACCCAATAATTTATTGGGTACTGTACGAAGTATTTGAAATACAGGAAAGAAATACCATTCTGGTAATATTTCCAAAGGAGTTGCAAAAGGATCCGCGGGTTCACCAATCATTGATGGTTCTAGAACCGCTAAGCCCACGTTACATGCAATAGTTCCTAAAATTACTACCGGAAAAATATATAAAAGATCATTTGGCCATGCGGGTTCTCCGTAATAATTATGGCCCATCCCCTTGGCCAATTTAGCTCTTAATACAGGATCATTTAAATCAGGTTTTTTTGTTATTGAGATAGGTGATGATAGATCTACCCCCCGAAGGAACCGGATATGATAATTTTTGATCATCCGGCTCGAGCAAAAGAATCAAAGGGATCAAAAAAAAAAATGTTATAAAAATTGATATTATATTGTTATACACGTCTACACAGATATGAATACTTATATGTAATAAAGTAAGAAAACTTTTACCGAATTCCACCCCTTTATCCACAAATAATCTAGCCATTCGTCGCTCTGATCTTACAAGTAACTACTCAACACCCCAATAGGCTTACAAAGTTGATCATGATAAAATGCTTTCTGGGTCATCTCAAACCTCTAGATTTTTGTTTATACCTAAGATAGTTGGAGACTTTTTACATGCAAAGTAAAGGGTTTACTTGTTACTAACAAAGTGTAGCCTCTGTTCTTCTTTAGATCCTTTGTTTCACTCCGATAATGTTCTCAATCTAATCAATGCAAAAGAAATGAATGCATTTCCATACTATTAGTTAGTGAAATAGAAAAAAATATTAATTATGCTACACCATTACTTAGTAGACTGGATCTTACGAAGCCTATGCACAACCCGACTTAGTTCTACTGTGGATCATAGAAAAGATTATCTTCAATCAAAACCGGCTTACGCGAGATTACGCCGGTGGTTGAAACAAGAACACGTTTGGTTATGAATTAAAATGTGGCAGATAGATAAGAGCATATGTCTGCACGGCCAAATCAGTAGTTCAAGTCACACACTGCCATAATCCGTTTTTTCTCTTCGGAGAGTTCACTTCAACTATTCGTATCAAATAAACTACAGTTAAACTGCAGTCCAGAGTTAAAGAGAAATAGCCAAAGACATGTCTTATTCTTTTCAATAATCCATACTTATAGCAATGAAAACCTATTGTTCCTCCACCAAGTGATAAACTATTTATTCCAAATAGTTATAATCTATCTTTTCTATAAAGGACCTGAAATACCTTGTTTACGTATCATTGAAAAGTGCATTAACATAAATACAGCAGTAAGAAGAGGCAATACAAAAGTGTGTAAACTATAAAACCGAGTTAAGGTGAATTGTCCCACACTAGGACTTCCACGTAATAACTCTACCAAAGGCAATCCTATTACAGGAATACCCTCAGGCACACCTGTTACAATTTTTACCGCCCAATAACCAATTTGATCCCGAGGTAAAGAATAACCAGTTACACCAAAAGATGTGGTCAATACAGCCAGAACCACACCCGTAACCCAAGTCAATTCGCGAGGTTTTTTAAACCCACCTGTGAGATATACACGAAATACGTGTAGAATCATCATTAGGACCATCATACTTGCCGACCATCGATGAACCGATCGGATTAACCAACCAAACTTAGTTTCCGTCATTATGTATTGAACCGAGGCAAAAGCCTCAGCAACGGTCGGACGATAGTAAAAGGTCATAGCAAATCCTGTAGCTACTTGTACTAAAAAACAAGTAAGCGTAATTCCTCCTAGACAATAAAATATATTGACATGGGGAGGCACATATTTACTAGTTATATCATCTGCAATCGCCTGAATCTCGAGACGTTCTTCAAACCAATCATAAATTTTATTGAGATAGGTAAACCAAATAAACTCCCTCTCTTAGAACTGTATATGAGACTTTTATCTCGTACAGCTCAAGCAGAAACACCTCAATACTAAAATCCTGATTACAACGTATATGTAATAAACTAGTTAAAACTTATTAATCCTCCTATTTTTTCTTTTCTCTCTAAAGATCAAAAAAAAAAATACGAAAGCTCTTTTTTTGTGATGATAATGCCACAATATCAAGTTGGCTCATTCATATGTTGATCGTTACAGGCTTCTTGAATTTTCTCTTTACCTATTTCTTTGATTTAGTCTTTTTGTTTGCATACATAGAACGGTTTTACTATTATTTTCTTTATTATTGATTTTGATAGGAATTTATCTTGTTAGGACTTTATGAATCGACTAAAACCTCAGATTCATACTAGAACCGCCATGATTCAACAAAATCTCCAAGCCAAGATAAGACCAAACAAAGATTCCATGAGTAAAAACCACAAGATAATCACTTATTCACTGAATCGATCTTAAGCATAAATAGAAGCTTGAAAGAATAAAAACCGTACAAAATTTTAATTTATAATGTTATTTCTTTTTGAAAATTTGTTGGAGTCCGGACATAAGGTATGAATATTAAGTATGAATCATAGTTCCAATATTTCTTGATTTATTTCATATATTCCGTGTTCCAGATACTAGAATCAATATCCGACGAGGTAGAACCACCCATCTTTATCAAGAAAGATGACAGACTCGTTCTCTGTATTATCACTAGAAGCCATTATAACAAGTCACACACTCATATTCCGGAAATACAGTCCATAAAAAAAATAAATTCCACGGTCGAACTACCAAAATAGAATGGACTAGAAATTCAAGACCTAAATGGTTCTAGCAAAACTAAGATTTCGTAGATCTTATGGATCTAATTCATTGAAATTCCATATAGTAAAACCGAAGAATTATAAATTTCCAAAATAATAGATAGAAATATTGCAAATAGAGCCATTGCAACACCCATCAAAGGGGTAGTTCCCCACCCGGGAGCCACTTTACCATATTCCGAATTTAATGGTTTTAATAACGATCCTGTGTTAGTTCGTTTTGAAACAGATTTAGAATTAACCTCAATGGTTTGTGTAGCCATAAATCCTAGTGTATTGATTAAGCTCTGTTGACTTTGTATACCATTACGTTGTAAATGTAAAAATAAATAATCTTATCATAGATCTATTGCGATCTTAAAATTATATAACAATGGAAACAGCAACCCTAGTTGCCATCTCTATATCTGGTTTACTTGTAAGTTTTACTGGGTACGCCTTATATATCGCTTTTGGGCAGCCCTCTCAACAACTACGAGATCCATTCGACGAACACGGGGACTAGTTGAAGTAATGAGCCCCCTTGCGGGGGGGCTCATTACATTACTTCAATTGAGATAATTAATAAAAAAAAATTTTCATCTTTTTTGTTTTGTTGGAACTTTAGGCGGTTCTCGAAAAAAGATAGCGAAAAAAATAATTCCTAGAGTCGAGACTAAAAGGAATGTATAAACCAATGCTTCCATAGATTCAATCGTGGTTTACAATTCTAGCTTCCGTACCTAATTATGTTTAGTTGGGATTATTTCACGGTGAAATAAAGAGCAGAAGTCAAAGAGCGGACAATGGTTCAAATCAATATTTCTATGATAGATACCCTGCCTATGTCAACTGCCCAAAATAATAGTAAATAAAAGCGAAAAATTGTTGTATCAGACTACCTGTCTTCTTGTAGTTGGATCTCCAAGTTTTTGGAATGTTCCAAATTCTACTTGAGCATCCAAATCTGGGTCAATACCAGCAAAAACATCTCGGAACAGGGTTCTAGCACCATGCCAAATATGTCCGAAGAAAAAGAGCAAAGCAAAGGAAACATGCCCAAAAGTAAACCAACCCCTTGGACTGCTACGAAAAACCCCATCAGATTTCAACGTAGCACGATCAAATTCAAAAATTTCACCCAATTGAGCGCGTCGAGCATATTTTTTAACAGTAATAGGGTCGCTATAACTGACTCCGTCGAGTTCGCCACCATAAAACTCAACAGTTACACCTACTTGTTCGACACTATACTTCGATTCTGCCCTTCTAAAAGGAACATCCGCTCTAACAATTCCGTCTCTGTCTATCAAAACAACTGGAAATGTTTCAAAAAAAGTAGGCATACGACGTACAAAAAGTTCGCGCCTTTCTTTATCTCTAAAGATGGGGTGTCCTAACCACCCAACAGCTATTCCATCCCCGTTGTCCATTGAACCCGCTCTAAATAAGCCCCCCTTTGCCGGATTATTGCCGATGTAATCATAAAAGGCTAATTTTTCGGGAATTTTAGACCAAGCTTCCGATAAACTTTTATTTTCGGAGAGCCCAGTGCCAACTATTCGATATATTTCTTGCTGGAAGTATCCCTGATCCCATTGATAACGGGTGGGGCCAAATAATTCGATTGGCGTAGTTGCTGAACCATACCACATGGTTCCAGCAACTACAAAAGCGGCAAAAAAAACAGCAGCAATACTACTGGAAAGAACGGTTTCAATATTGCCCATACGTAATCCTTTGTATAGACGTTGAGGCGGGCGGACACAAAGATGGAATAGGCCCGCTAATATTCCCAATGTCCCTGCTGCAATATGATGAGAGGCTATTCCTCCTGGAACAAAAGGATCAAAACCTTCCACACCCCACGCCGGAGTTACCGGTTGTATTTTTCCAGTTAGCCCATAAGGGTCAGAAACCCATATTCCAGGACCATACAAGCCAGTTACATGAAATACACCAAAACTAAAGCAAGCTACTCCTGAGAGAAATAAATGAATTCCAAATATTTTGGGCAAATCCAAAACGGGTTTTCCTATACGGTCATCAAAAAATATTTCTAGATCCCAATAAACCCAATGCCAAATAGCGGCCAAGAAGCACAAACCAGAAAATGCAATATGTGCCCCTGACACGCCTTCATAACTCCAAATACCCGGATTCGTTATAGCCCCCCCTGTGATACTCCAACCACTCCACGAATTGGTTATTCCTAAACGAGTCATAAAGGGTATAACGAACATACCTTGTCTCCACATTGGATCAATAACTGTGTCAGAGGGATCAAAAATTGCTAATTCATATAAAGCCATCGACCCGGCCCAACCAGAAACCAGAGCTGTATGCATTATATGGACAGCAATTAGCCGACCAGGATCATTCAATACGACGGTATGAACACGATACCAAGGTAAACCCATGGAAATACCCCTCACTTTAGCAAAGAAAAATTTAAATTTTATTGCATTGGAAAAAACTACGGACCTCCTACCTTTCGTCCCTTTCAGTAGATTGTCGCGAAACATGGATTCCTCTTTTTCTATTCTATTGGTATTCTGTTACTAATTAACCAACAAATTCCGCTTGTAGGAACAAAGATAAACAGATTTATTTTATACCCGATAAGTACTAATACGCAATGGGGGGTTAAGACCACTTTACTTAATATGAGCAACTACTGTGTCCCTATGAGCTTTCAAGGGACCCGCCTATTCGTACGAATTTTACTTTAACTAGGATTGATTTTGTTTTCTTTAGATTAAACTTTTATAATCTACATTTTTTTATGATTATGATAAAGGGTTAGTATTATGAAGATAATAAACCCGTTGTTACGTTTCCACATCAAAGTGAAATAGAGTCCTCAAAGTCCTTATTTTTTTTTTCATGCCTATTGGTGTTCCAAGAGTACCCTTTCGACTTCCTGGGGAGGCCTATTCAACTTGGATTGACATATAGTGCGGCTTGTCAGATATCTTGGGTCATATGGGATTTACCCGTTATCTTTCCGAGATATCCTATGTTTCACCCTAAAATATAAAATGATTGATTGAATCGTCAAAAAATTGAAGCGTGAAGTACAATTAATTAGATCCTTTTTTGTATTTGTATGGGGGGTTCGGATTAATATTATCAATTACACTTCAAATAGTTTATGGTTGACTTGGATGAACCAATAAAATGAAGTATCCAGACTCCGTTTATAAAACCCGAATCGGAAATAAAATATATGTATGAATGATGATTTTCACTTAACTGGTCTCCATAGGAGATATCTTAATCAAATGAAATGAATTGAAAAAAAGGCGGGGTTGTGTATGTGTAACAAAGCAAAAAAAAACGGTAATGGTATTAGGCGTATTTGCCCTATATATGCATATGCAAATCAAAATCGGGCGGATCTTTACCCGGAGTAGAACATAAACCTAAAAATATTAAAGAGTCCCATTCAGGAACAAGAAAATAGCATCATGATTTGGATTGAATATCGGTGAAAACAATACATCAATGAAAAGTTCGTTCGATAAGTTTTACGCCCTCTTTTTTATTCGAATTCTGGGGAAAAGGAAAAAACTAAGCCTTTTTGAAATATGTGAAATATGCAATAAAAAAGTTCCTTTGTTCGAAAGAACTCGCTATTAAAAAATAAATCGGCGGAAATATACACTACACATTGATTTTTCCCCAATTTTTTTGAACCGTATACATCAAAAGGTGCATGTATGGTTTCTAGGGGGGACAGTTTAATCCTAATTAACCGACTTTATCGAGAAAGACTCCTTTTTTTAGGCCAGGGGGTTGATAGTGAGATCTCGAATCAACTTATTAGTCTTTTGGTATATCTCAGTATAGAAAATGATACCAAAGATTTATTTTTTTTTATAAACTCTCCCGGCGGGTGGGTAATACCTGGAGTTGCTATTTATGATACTATGCAATTTGTGCGACCAACTGTACATACAATATGCATGGGATTAGCCGCTTCAATGGGATCTTTTCTCCTCGTTGGAGGAGCTATTACCAAACGTCTAGCATTCCCTCACGCTTGGCGCCAATGAGTTTTTTGATTTGAGAGACAAAAGTAAACTATGCCTTCGCCATATGAAATCGGAATATTAAGTAATAACAGCATGGCACTTCGAATTCGATATGAATTTTTTTTTATTTTTTCAAAACCAAAACATTAGATTATGTATCGATATAGTAGTATGAGATTAAAAAATATTTTCGTTTTTATATATCGGGAGTTTGTTGCAGCGGCACAAACTTTTAAACTTTTTTGTTTTCACACGGGGAGGCTATGAACAACCTTTATGTTATGAAAGAGTACGACAAAAAAAGAATTGATTATTTTTACTTATTATATTTTTTATTTAATTGAATCAACAAGAAACTTTGGGATTGCCGGCTTACAGACGAAATAAATATATAAAGCAACGGGGCCATCATATTATGTTTTTTTAGCTCGGAAAAATAAAGTAAAGATGGCAAATTGGAAAATTTACAGATCTAGATAGTTTTTATCTTTCTTCGATGGAAAGTGAAAGTAAATTACATTGTAGAGCCGTATGCAACGTGCAAAAGATGCCTGTACGGTTGTTGAATTTGCTCTTTTTTCTTCAGAAATAGAATAACTTTTTATTATATCACATCATCAGGGTAATGATTCATCAACCTGCTAGTTCTTATTTTGAGGCCCAAACAGTAGAATTTGTCTTAGAAGCGGAAGAACTTCTGAAATTGCGCGAAACCCTGACAGAGATTTATGTACAAAGAACGGGCAAACCCCTATGGGTTGTATCAGAAGACATGGAAAGGGATGTGTTTATGTCAGCAACAGAAGCCCAAGCTCATGGAATTGTTGATCTTGTAGCGGATGGCGGATGAATGAAACTGTCCTGTATTTTACGCAAATATCCGGATTTGGCGTTTTCGCTTTTTACTGAATTAAAAATTCTATTAACTAAAAGTCATTCATAATTATCTGGTTAGGATTGATCTAAACCGGCTCATTATGGATATGATTCATCATGCCAACTATTAAACAACTTATTAGAAATACAAGACAGCCAATCAGAAATGTCACAAAATCCCCTGCTCTTCGGGGATGTCCTCAGCGCCGAGGAACATGTACTAGGGTGTATGTGCGACTCGTTCAAATCCTATATTTATATAAGGACAAAATCAAAAAAGATTACAGTATCAACTACCTATGAATAGGATAGAATCGAATAACTCTATTCATTATCTAAATAAAAAAAAAGAGCTAATCTATCATATCATATCCTTATTGTTTGTGTATGAAACTTATGGTTTTATATTGGTGTAAATCGACTCACTTCAATTTACACAATTTACGATAAGAAAAAAGTCTCCAGTGGTAGCAAATGCTTATTTCATTAAGCGGAGAAATCCTTAACCCTATGCTCGCATTCTTGAAAGAACGGACTAACAGAATCAACTACCCCCAGCCAACTTTCCTAATTAAATACCGTTACTATCCAAATTGATCTTATTGTGAAAGATCTAGTACTAGATAATTCATAGGTAGAGCGATGTGAACTGTACAAGTGGCCCTAACCTTGTTAGTTAAATTAAGGGGGCTCCGGTGTATAGAGAGGACCTCACCGTTTTATTGTTTTATTTAATAAATAACCATAGAAACGATGGAACCTACCATTTTCCTTTAGTTTATACATTTATATGTATTATATCCATTTCTGACATCTAATACTAATCCAAATTCTTAGTTTGGGGTAAAATGACTAGAAAAAATAAACAAATAGGGTGGTCGGGAGGGAAGGGTTATAGCAGCAAAAGCTGTTGGAATTTTTATTTTATACATTGGAACAATCGTTTTGTTATTAATAGACAAGGAAAATAATAACTAAAATAAAATCAATTCATTAGTTATTAATCAAAGTTCCATTTAGTCAATGACCAGAATTATACGAGGATATATAGCTCGGAGGCGTAGAAAAAAAATTCGTTTATTTGCAGCAAGCTTTCGAGGAACTCATTCAAGACTTACTCGAACTATTACTCAACAGAAAATAAGAGCTTTGCTTTCGGCTCATCGAGATAGAGATAAACAAAAGAGGAACTTTCGTCGTTTGTGGATCCTTCGGCTAAACGCAGTAATTCGCGGGAATAGGGTTAGGGTATCGCAGAGTTATAGTAAATTAATACATGATCTGCAGAAGAAGCAGTTGTTTCTGAATCGTAAAATAATGGCACAAATAGCTATATCAAATAGGAATTGTCTTTATATAATTTTCAATGAGATCATGAAATAAGGATAAATACATCGGAATGATTTAAACGGCGTTCCCCGGAGAATAAACTCCGGGAAAGTGGAGTCGGATGATAATAGGATTAAAATATGATAATATAAAATATTCAGAACATGCTAAAAAAAAAAAAAAACATTATTCTGCGTTTGAGTTCGGATTGTATTTTTGATTCAATTGAAGAATAAGCTTATTTTTTTCTGGTTCCAAAGCCTAAGGTTCTAGGAGCGGGCTTGGTTCTTTCAAATTGTTTTTCATTATTAAGAAAGGGTAATAAAGATAAAATACGAGCCTGTTTTATAGCACTAGTAATTAATCGTTGTTGTTTCAAGTTCAATCTATTTACTCGTCTAGATAATATTTTTCCCTGTTCACTAATAAATCGACTAATTACACTCATGTTTCTATAATCAATTCGATCCCCCGATCCAATCGGGGGCAATCGACTATGAAAAGGCCGCTTGGATTTCAGAAAGCGCCGTTTGGGTTTAGCCATAATTTTTTGATTTCTTATTCCGAAATCCTATTTCCGACATATTCAAATTAATTCAAATTACGAAATTGGATTTGTTTCTATATTGTTTGTTATATTATATATAGATATATAAATAGAACATTATATATTATATAATGATGATAATAATATTATTTTTTGCTGGTATTTGACAGGTTTACATATAGAAACTAATGTAATCTATTTCTTTAACTCCCTATGAACTGTATCGTATGTTTGAAACAACAGGTTTAGTAATTTGGGCGCGATTCTTTTGAGTAATATATCTGGAAATACCCGCGAATTCCTTATTAATACTCTTTCGAACACAGCTGATACGCTCTAAAATAACCGTTACCGGGAAATCTTTACCACCTTTGGCCATGAACCCCCTTTTTATTTTTGATTCACTCAACTCTTCTAGTTCCAATCCGAAATGAAGAAAGAGTAACAAAAAAATATAAATTACGAACTTGAAATTAAATTATAAAAATAAAAGGGAAGAGAAATAATATCTCTAATCTTCGTCACCCCTTGTCAATAACTAGAATGAAAAAAGGGGAATATCAACGCATCTGGGAAAAAACGATTGATCTCTATCAATAGACCCGCCAAAGATCCAAACCATAGAGTACTTAGTACCGGTGCCACGGAGAGATAAGTTTTTAGATCTCGCATTGAAAATCCTCCTTATTTTATTTTTATTTAAATACATTGTATATGTAGTTAAGAACCGCTTCTAGGTATAGTCGGAATTCCTAATTAAAATGGATAACCATTCGGTAGATAAACTTTTTTTCTCTTAAAACATAAAAAAATATTCCTTCCTGAACATTCTGGAAATTTATTCGTTTTTTTTACATTTCATATGTATATAATTTTTTTATGTTATTATTATATGTATATGTTATTGTTCGTCTAATACTATATATCATAGTATATGATGTATTAAAGTTACAAAAAAAATATTTTTCTTTATAACCCGTACTAAGAAAGCGCTCTTAGTTCAGTTCGGCAGAACATGGGTCTCCAAAACCCAATGCCGTAGGTTCAAATCCTACAGAGCGTGATTCCATTCTTGTTAGGTCGAACTATACTAAATAACTTCACTAACTGAAACAAACAACAATCTGACTTTTCACTCCTGCGTATTAAAGTTCAAGAAAGGGGGAGACCATATCGTATTTTAATTAATCAAAGGTCCAACCGACCGCTACGTCTGTATTGTAAATACGCAGTTATGCATAATCCAGCCAAAGTTATAGAAATTAGACCTAATACAATTCCAAATAGAAAAACTTCAATCATTTTAATTTGTTTGATAAGGGGAAACCGAAGAGTAATAATATCTATCTCTAAATATTAATTCGAATTGACCACGAATATCAATGAAAATGAATAAGGGGTGGTACAGGTCAAGTAAATACCTGGAATCCCACAGAACGCTTTCTTTTTATTTTTTTTTTTTTAGGTTAATAAATTTTTAATTTTAAATCAAATAAGTTGTATTTTACTCATACCAACAAATAAAGCTGAGGTTATAGTTAAAGCCGTTAATAGAAAACCAAAATAACTAGTTATAGTAAGCATATAAGCATAATAGGGGAGAAAGGAAATATGTTCTTTTTATACATATTCTTATAAAACACTTACCTAAGTTTCTATTTTTTACCTATATGATAATAACCAAAAAAAATAAACTGAAAGTTTTTGATTTGAATCCTTTTTTTATTGTATCGAACTTCTTTTTTTAGTAACGAATAGTGACTTTATAATACACCCTTTATTTTTAAGAAACTTTTTAATTCATTAAATTCCGCCGGATATTCATTCAAATAGTATTAATATTTCGAATGACAATAAAATCATCACATGATCACTCATCACTCAAATTAGATATTTTTTCTTTATTATTTACATATTATAAAGTTTATAAAGTAAAAAGATGATACTTTTTAGTAAGAATCTTTTGAACTAATCGGATCCAAGAATGTATGTAGCATGAATATTGAATTCTTTGAGTCTTTGTTCGTTAAATACTATCTAT